TTTGTCAACCTTCCGGGAAATGATAAAAAGAAAAATGGATTTGTTCACAGAAGAAAAACGGCCCCCTGATGAATTGTATGATCATTGGATTTCTACTAATGAACAAAAAAAGAAGAATCTCAGCAAAGAATTTCGAAATCGAATTGAAGTTCTAAAAAAAGGATCCATTACTCTAGATGTGCTGGAAAAAAAGAGTAGATTATGTAATGATGAGACTAAAAAAGAATACTTGCCTAAAATAGATGATCCCTTTTTGAATGGTCCCTATCGCGGAAGGAGAAACATCTTTTTTTCTTCCTCAATCAGAAATGAAACTTCGATAAAAAATGACATCGAGAAAAGATGGATAAATAAGATCCAGGGTATACTTTTTACTACTGATTATGATTATGAAAAATTGGAAGAGAAAATAGATACATTTGATCAAAATTCATTATCAACAGAAAAAAAAAATGATTTATTTCCGTTTTCAAAAATGGAATTCAAAATCCAACAAGGAAGAATTGTCTTCGAAGATCAAATCAATATTTGCAAATTCATCTTCATCCAAAATGTCAATCCAGAGTCTAAAAGACTAAAAGAAATAAGTAAAAAAGTAAAAAGATGGTCATACAAATTAATCGATGATTTGGAACAACAAGAGGGAGAAAATGAAGAAAATGTAGCCGAGGATCATGAAATTCGTTCAAGAAAAGCCAAACGTGTAGTTATCTTGAATGATAACAAAGAAAACAATGATATTAATAAAAAAAGCAATAATAATCCGGATGAAAGAGACGAAGTCGCTTTAATACGTTATTCACAACAATCCGATTTCCGTCGAGACATCATCAAAGGTTCCATGCGTGCCCAAAGACGTAAGACAAACATCGGGTCGTTTTTTCAAGCAAATTTGCATTCCCCTCTTTTTTTGGAGAGAATAGACAATCCCCCCTTTTTTTTTGACATCTCCAAAATACAAATGCAAAAATTCATTTTTAAAAAATGGAAAAAAGCAACACAATTAGAATTAAGAATTCGAGATTATACACAAGAAAAGGAAAAAGAAAATGAGAAAAAAAAAAAGGAGAAAGAAAAAAAAAAAGAATACAAAAGACAAGAACAAGTACGAATAGAAATAGCGGAAGCATGGGATAGCATTCTATTTGCTCAAATAATACGAGGATCGTTATTAGTAATCCAATCTTTTTTTAGAAAATATATTCTATTACTATCATTGATAGTAGTTAAAAATACAGTACGTATGCTAGTATTCCAATTTCCCGAATGGTCAGAGGACTTTAAGGATTGGAAGAAAGAAATGCATATTAAATGCACCTATAATGGTGTTCCATTATCAGAAACTGAATTTCCAAAAAACTGGTTAACAGATGGTATTCAAATAAAAATACTATTTCCCTTTTTCTTTAAACCTTGGCACAAATCTAAGGTACAATCTCTTCAAAAAGATAAACAAAATGATTTTTGTTTTTTAACAGTTTGGGGAATGGAAACTGACCTTCCTTTTGGTTCTCCCAGAAAACGACAGTCGTTTTTTAACCCCATTTTCAAAGAAATGAAAAAAAGAATTCGAAAATGGAAAAAAAAGTCTTTTTTTGTGATACGAATTTTTTTAAAAGAAAAAAACAATTTATTTCGGAGCATAAACCTTTCACAAGAAAGACAAAAATGGCTTCTGAAAAATATTCTATTTATGAAAGGAATGATAAAAGAACTTCAAAAAAAAAAACCAAATTTATTAGTTGGATTTCAAGAAATATCTGAATTAAATGAAACTAAAAAAGAAAAAGATAGGAGAATTCCTAATCAAATGATTTCTGACTCATCCCTTCCCATTGCCATTCAATCTCAATCTATGGATTTGAAAGATTTTTCATTTACCGAAACAAAACTGAAAGATCTGGCTGATAGAACAAACACAATCATGAATCGGATAAAAAAAATACAAAATAAAAAAGACAATAATAACGAGTGTATAACGAATGACAGAAATATTAATTGTAATAAAACAAATTCTCTCAATAAATTATTAGTATCAATAAGAAAAAGTTTGAAGAAATTAAAAAAAAGAAATGTACGATTAATACGAAAATCCTATTTAATAATCCATTTTTTTATTCAAAAGATATCCATAAAAGTATTTTTATGTATCATTCATAAGAATAGGCCGAGAATCACTACACAACTTTTTGAATTATCAAAAAACAAATTTGATAAATTGATTTTCAATAATGAAATAAATAAAGAAAAAATTAAGAAACCAAGTGCTATTCACATTATTTTGACTTTCAAAAAATGGTTTTTTAATATTACTAAAAAGAATTCAAAAAATTTGAGCAACTTATCCTACTTTTCCCAAGCATATGTATTTTACCAAATATACAAAACTAAAATTTTCAGCTTGTATAGAGATCTTCTTCAATATAAGGAAACATCTCTTTTTCTTAAGAAAGAAGTAAAGGATTATTTTGAAACAGAAGGAATACTTCATTTTGAATTAGGTCAGAAAAATCTTTTTAATTACACACTTGTTGAATGGAAAAACTCTTTAAGTAAGTATTATCAATATGAATTATCACAGATTCAATGGTATCGATTAGTACCATACAAATGGAGAAAGAGAGTAAATCAAAGATCTATTATGACTGAAAATAAAGATTTTCAAAAAATTCATTCAGATGAAAAAGACCAATTCATTTTTTATAAAAAATTTATTAAGTTTGAATCGAATTCATTCTTCCATGAAAAAAAATATACTAGTCTATTTCAAAAATACTATAAATATGCACTTTTCTCATATCAATCCATTAATTATGACGATAGAAAGGATTCATATATTTCTGAATCACCATTATGGATAAATAATCCGCAAGAAAGTTGTTATAATTCCAATAATATATACAACATAACAAAAAGTACCTTAGTTGATATGTCAGAGCGTATTATCCCTATATATAATTATATATATATATATTTCGGACAGAACAAAAATATGAATCTGGATAAATTTCCAGATAAAAAATATTTTGATTGGAAAATTCTCTATTTGTGCTTTAGAAAGAAAGGGGATATTCATTCCTGGATCGCTATCGATACCAATATCAACTTCAATAATAATACAAATACTAACACTAAAGTCAATAATTATCCAATAGTTCGTAAAATTGATAAAAAAGACCTTGTTTATCTTCAAATTGATAAAGATCAGAAAATCAAGATTTCAAAAAAAAAAAAAAGCCTTTTTGATTGGATGGGAATGAATGAAGAAATACTAAGCCGTTCTATTTCGAATCTAAAACTTTGGTTCTTTGGCGAATTTGTGCTTCTTTATAATACATATAAAATGAACCCCTGGATGATCCAGGCCAAAGAACTTCTTTTCAATTTAAATGAAACTGTTAGTGAAAATAAAAACATCACTCAAAATCAAAAAGATAATCCTTTAAAATTATCCAATGAAAAGAAATCAAAATCTATTAAATTAGAAAATAAGAATCAAGACAAAAAAGAATCCCCGGGTAAAAATAATGTTGAATTAAATATACAAAATAAAGAAACTCTTAAAGTTGAATCAATTTTCTCAACTCAAGAAAAAGATATTGAAGAAGATTCTGCAGCGGCAGGCTCAGATAGGAAAAAACATCGAAAGAGAAAGAAATCTAAGAGCAACACAGAAGCAGAACTTGATTTTTTCTTAAAAAGGTATTTACGTTTTCAATTGAGATGGAATAATTTTTTAAATCAAAAAATAACAAATAATATTAAAGTATATTGTCTCCTGCTTAGATTGGTAAATCCAAAAGAAATTGCTATATCCTCTATACAAAGGGGAGAAATAAGTCTAGATATTCTGATGATTCAAAAAGATTTAACGCTTAGAGAATTGATGAAAAAAAAAATATTAATTATCGAACCCGTGCGTTTGTCTATAAAAAACGACGGTCAATTTTTGATGTATCAAACTCTAAATGTTTCATTGGTTCATAAGAGTAAGCACCAACTTAATCAAAGTTACCGAGAAAAACCCTATATTGATCGAAACAATTACAACGATTATATCGTAAGACATACAAATCAAAGACTAACTGAAAATCGAGATTATGATTTAGTTATTCCTGAACGAATTTTTTCCACTAAATGGCGTAGAGAATTAAGAATTCAAATTTGTTTCAATTCTAGGAATAGAAATCTTATTTCGAACAATTCAGTATTTTGCAATAACGTAAAAAACTATGATCGAGTTTTGGATAAAAGTCAAAATTTTTCTAGAGAGAAAATTCAACTAATTCAATTCAAATCCTTTCTTTGGCCTACTTACCGGGTAGAGGATTTATCTTGTATGAATCGATATTGGTTTGATACGAATAATGGAAGCCGTTTTAGTCTGTTAAGGATATATATGTATCCCCCGTTGAAAATTCGTGAATGATGCATTTCTCGTCTCATATATATCTTCCAGGTCTGGATTTATTATATGAAACCGGGGGTTGTACACATTCATTGTCTTACATTTCCATTCCAATACGATAAATCAATACTAATTCAATGCATGGATCCATATCCATTAGATAAATAATTAGATATTGGATTAGATCAAATAGGAATAGGTCAAAAAGATGTTCTCTTTTATCTGTATAAATATCTATTTTTTTTTTTTTTACTTATAACTTATACTTAATTAAAATGAGAAAATGAATAGGATTATTTTTATTGATCAGTTAAATGGATTTTTGAATTTTAAAAAAGAAAAATTTTATCTTATGGTAAAAAAGAAAGTTATTTCAGTTATTTCAGAAGAAGAAAATCGGGGATCTATTGAATTTCAAGTCTTTCATTTCACCAATAAAATAAGAAGGCTTACTTCCCATTTGGAATTTCACAGAAAAGACTATTTATCGCAGCGGGGTCTACGGAAAATCTTAGGAAAACGACAACGGCTGTTGTCTTATTTGTCAAATAAAAAAAGAGTTTCTTATAAAGAATTAATGAATCAACTGGATATTCGGGAATCAAAAACGCGTTAATTTTTTCATTTAAAAAACAATGAAAATTGGTTATTTTATTGAATTTTTGTTTATCTAGAATTTAGACGAACTTCTTTTCGTTTTAAGCAGTTCATAAAAGAATGAATCGAGGAATAAACTATGAATGTAACAACTAAAAGAAAAGAACATATGATAGTCAATATGGGACCTCATCACCCATCAATGCATGGCGTTCTTCGTCTTATTCTTACTCTAGATGGCGAAGATGTTATTGATTGTGAGCCAATATTGGGTTATCTGCACAGAGGGATGGAAAAAATTGCCGAAAACCGAACAGTTATACAATATTTGCCTTATGTAACACGTTGGGATTATTTATCTACTATGTTTACAGAAGCAATAACTGTAAATGGACCAGAGCAGATGGTGAATATTCAAGTACCTAAAAGAGCCAGTTATATCAGAGTGATTATGTTAGAATTAAGTCGTATAGCTTCTCATCTGTTATGGCTTGGCCCCTTTATGGCAGATATTGGTGCACAGACTCCCTTTTTCTATATTTTCAGAGAAAGAGAATTAGTATATGATCTATTTGAAGCTGCCACCGGTATGAGACTGATGCACAATTATTTTCGTATCGGAGGAGTCGGGGCCGATCTCCCTTATGGATGGATAGATAAATGTTTAGATTTCTGTGATTATTTTTTAACTGCTGTTTCTGAATACCAAAAACTTATTACGCGCAATCCCATTTTTTTAGAACGAGTTGAGGGTGTAGGTATTATTGGTGCAGAAGAAGCACTAAATTGGGGTTTATCCGGACCGATGTTACGAGCTTGTGGAATTAAATGGGATCTTCGTAAAGTCGATCATTATGAATGTTATGACGAATTCGATTGGGAAATCAATTGGCAAAAAGAAGGAGATTCATTAGCGCGTTATTTAGTCCGAATCAGTGAAATGGAGGAATCTATCAAAATTGTTCAACAGGCCCTCGAAGGAATTCCAGGCGGTCCGTATGAGAATTTAGAAATACGTTGCTTTGATAGAGAACAGGATCCAGAATGGAATGATTTTGACTACCGCTTCATTAGTAAAAAAACCTCTCCTACTTTTGAATTACCGAAACAAGAGCTTTATGTAAGAGTTGAAGCCCCAAAAGGGGAATTGGGAATTTATTTACTAGGGGATCAGAGTGGTTTTCCTTGGAGATGGAAAATTCGTCCCCCCGGTTTTATCAATTTGCAAATCCTTCCTCAGTTAGTTAAAAGAATGAAATTGGCGGATATTATGACAATACTAGGTAGCATAGATATCATTATGGGAGAAATTGATCGTTGAAATGATAATTGATACAAGAGAAGTACAAGATATCCACTCTTTATCTAGATTAGAATCTTTAAAAGAGATCTATGGGATCATAGGGATGCTTTTACCTATTTTGATTCTTGTATTGGGAATCACAATAGGTGTACTCGTAATTGTGTGGTTAGAAAGAGAAATATCCGCCGGAATACAACAACGTATTGGACCGGAATACGCCGGTCCGTTGGGAATTCTTCAAGCATTAGCAGATGGAACAAAACTTATTTTCAAAGAAAACCTTCTTCCATCTAGAGGGGATGGTCGTTTATTCATTATCGGACCATCCATAGCAGTTATATCCATTTTCGTAAGTTATTCAGTAATTCCTTTTAGCTATCACCTTGTTTTATCCGATCTCAATATCGGTGTTTTTTTATGGATTGCCTTTTCAAGTATTGTTCCGATTGGACTTCTTATGTCAGGATATGGATCAAACAACAAATATTCCTTTTTAGGTGGTCTACGAGCCGCCGCTCAATCGATTAGTTATGAAATACCGTTGACTCTTTGTGTGTTATCAATATCTCTACGTGCGGGTCGTTATAACCTTTTCTTTAATTCTTTTTTGTAAGTAAAGAAGTTGAATAGGTATCTTCACTTTTTTATTCATCATTCAGGTTAAATTAACTAAATCAGATAGTTATATGAGTGAAAAAAAAAAAAACAGCTTCTAAATTAGCAGTAAAAAGATTGATTCTCATCTCCTAAGTACAAGAACGAAAAATAAAGTAAATTCAATATAAGCAAGACTTTTTTTTTACCCCATGATTGGTTGATTAGTGATTAGTCATCCTGGCTTGAAGCGGGCTCACAAGATCAACCGTATATAGTTTTTACTATTCTTTATATGTATTACTAAAACGGAGGGTTCGACAAAAATGAGTGGATGGTTAGGAACACAAAAATACATAAAGGATTAGTAATAGAAATTTTGATGTCAATTTTCAAAATGAAAATCTTTGGATAACATAAAAAAAAACAATAATTGGGGCTTTAAATTTGTAGAAATAATCAAGCAGTACTCCTCACGATTGCAATCCAGAGTATGCTCCTACTCACAGATTAAAAAACGACTATCCGAAACGAAATAATCCTTTCTTGTATTGAACTCCCTCTTTGAAAGAAGAAAATAGGAACGAAAATTCATAGAGATCACGAAATAGCCTATCATTATTAAGACATTCATCTAATCTCTGATTTTTTGTCATAATAATCAAAAAAAGATGGCTATTGATATTGAGTATTTTATTAATAAGTTATTACTCAACAAAAAAAAATTCAAATTATTAAAGGACGAGATTAATTCATAAGTGCTTTTTGAGTTATTATATCTATATCATTCTGGCATACAGAATTCCATCGGTCTAATTTTGGACTTCCGGCGGGTGTTGATTCTATCTATATTTTGACCCCAAATAAAATTTCTCACGATAAAAAATTCAACTCGGTCCTTAGATTTCTTGATGGCCGTCAAGGAGCCGTATGAGGTGAAAATCTCATGTACGGTTCTGGACTAGCGATGGGAACAGTGATGTTATCACCGACTATTATTATCTAATAGTTCAAGTACAGTTGATATAGTTGAGACGCAATCCAAATATGGGTTTTTAGGATGGAATTTGTGGCGTCAACCTATAGGGTTTATCATTTTTCTAATTTCTTCCCTAGCAGAATGTGAGAGATTGCCTTTTGATTTACCCGAAGCAGAGGAAGAATTAGTAGCAGGTTATCAAACCGAATATTCGGGTATCAAATTTGGATTATTTTATGTTGCTTCCTATCTCAATCTATTAGTTTCGTCATTATTTGTAACAATTCTGTACTTGGGTGGTTGGAATATCTTTATTCCGTCCGTATTTTTTTCTGATCGAGTTGAAATAAATAAAGTAGGTAGGGTCTTTAGAATAACAATTGGTATTTTTATTACTTTAGCTAAAACGTATTTGTTCGTGTTCATTTCTATCACAACAAGATGGACTTTACCGAGACTAAGAATGGACCAACTATTAAATCTTGGATGGAAATTTCTTTTACCCATTTCTCTCGGTAATTTATTATTAACAACCTCTTCCCAACTCCTTTCACTCTAAACAAAAAAAGAATATGATATTCTATATTTCTCACTTCTCATCAAACAAGAGAAAGAAACAAACATAAGATTATTCATAGATCTTTCCAATATGTTCCCGATGGTAACTGGGTTCATGAATTATGGCCAACAAACAATACGGGCGGCAAGGTACATTGGTCAAGGATTCATCATTACCTTATCTCATGCAAATCGTTTACCTGTAACTATTCAATATCCTTATGAAAAATTAATTCCATCGGAGCGTTTCCGCGGACGAATCCATTTTGAATTTGATAAATGCATAGCTTGTGAAGTATGTGTTCGTGTATGTCCTATAGATCTACCCGTTGTTGATTGGAAATTGGAAACCAGTATGCGAAAAAAACGCTTGCTTAATTACAGTATTGATTTTGGAATTTGTATATTTTGTGGAAATTGCGTTGAGTATTGTCCAACAAATTGTTTATCAATGACTGAAGAATATGAGCTTTCCGCTTATGATCGTCACGAATTGAATTATAATCAAATCGCATTAGGTCGGTTACCGATGTCAGTAATTAACGATTATACAATTCGAACAATTATGAATTATCCTCAAATAAAAAATGTATTTCATGATTAAAGAATGATTAAAGAGTAATTACTAATTACTATAGTAATGTATAGTCAGGTTCACTTTTATCTAATTGAAAGGAATCGTTCCTTATTTTTTTTTTCTCAATAGAACTCGAAATTGCAATTAATTGTTGATTAGTTAGCGAGAAGTGCAAATCAATTTGGATTGAAAATAGAATTTAATAATCTATATATTTATATAGAAATAGTTTCTTTTCTACTTGGTTTGACGTAAGGGGGAACAAGATATTGATATAGTAATTGGACCTAGACGTAATTCAAATCCATTAGAAACCCCATTCCATTCTAATTGAATTCAATTAGGAGCATATCCTAAAAAAAGAAAACATTTCCCGGTCAGGTCAATAAAATCATGAAAAACATTTCAATTTTTTTATCTTATATATAGAATGGATTTACCTGGACCAATACATGATTTTCTTTTAGTTTTTCTGGGATCAGGGCTTCTATTAGGAGGTATAGGAGTGGTATTACTTACCAATCCAATTTATTCGGCTTTTGCATTGGGATTGGTTCTTGTTTGCATATCTTTATTTTATATTTTATCAAACTCTCATTTTGTAGCGGCTGCGCAGCTCCTTATTTACGTCGGAGCTATAAACGTTTTAATTTTATTTGCTGTCATGTTCATGAATGGTTCAGAATATTATAAAGATTTCGATCTTTGGACTGTTGGGAATGGGATTACTTCGTTGGTTTGTATAAGTATTTTCATCTCCCTAATTACCACGATTCTCAATACGTCTTGGTACGGAATTATTTGGACGACAAAATCAAACCAGATTATCGAACAAGATTTGATAGGGAATAGTCAACAAATTGGAATTCATTTATCAACGGATTTTTTTCTTCCATTTGAACTCATTTCGATAATTCTTTTAGTTGCTTTGATAGGTGCAATTGCTGTTGCCCGTCAATGAAAAATCTTTCTAACTATTAAGAATAATCAAAATTGAAACTTTCTCGCTCTTATCAAATGTATTTAGCTTTCATTTTTGAATTCTATTTCAATATTGATCTTTTTTTTTTTTTCTCTTACAAAAAAAAAGAATATATTCTTTTTTTTTCTACTTGTTCTATTATAGTCAAGCGAAAGCCTTGGTTTATTGTTCATGGCGAAATGAATCAAAATTGATAAGGAGCTGATCAATGATACTTGAACATGCACTTGTTTTGAGTGCCTATTTATTTTCTATTGGTATCTATGGATTGATCACGAGTCGAAATATGGTTAGGGCTCTTATGTGTCTGGAACTTATCCTGAATGCAGTTAATATAAATTTCGTAACATTTTCGGATTTGTTTGATAGTCGACAATTACAAGGGGATATTTTCTCTATTTTTGTTATAGCTATTGCCGCAGCCGAAGCGGCTATTGGGTTAGCTATTGTTTCATCAATTTATCGTAATAGAAAATCAACTCGTATTAATCAATTGAATTTATTGAATAAATAAGTACTACTAATTTATTTGAAAAATTCGAATATTCATCAATTATTTAATACTAAATGTAAAAATGTAAGAAATCAAAGTATCTTAGCCAACCCAGGAGTCGCGATCCAGAATTCGATTGATTATTAAAATAATGATAAAATCATTGATTCATCTGGTATATAAATATATGATTTATATATAAGTTTACTAGATCGAAGATTTATGATATTCAAAAAATGAGAGATCAAATGTCCCATTCAGTAAAGATTTATGATACATGTATAGGATGTACTCAGTGTGTACGAGCCTGCCCAACCGATGTATTAGAAATGATCCCTTGGGATGGATGTAAGGCTAAGCAAATAGCTTCTGCTCCACGAACGGAGGACTGTGTTGGTTGTAAGAGATGTGAATCCGCTTGCCCAACGGATTTTTTGAGCGTGAGGGTTTATTTATGGCATGAAACAACTCGAAGCATGGGTCTAGCTTATTAATATAATAAGTTCCAGAAAAAACGACTTTAAACAAACTGAATTTTCAATTGTTTTTTAAATACAATTGATTTTTTTTACCGACAAAAAACCCGTTCTCGAAAAAGAACGGGTTTTGGGGTCTAATTCTATCTTGTCTTTACCACGAATTATTTTCCTTGGTTAACAATAATTGTAGTTTTACCAATATTGGGGGGTTCTTTAATTTTCTTTCTACCTCATAGAGGAAATAAGGTAATAAGGTGGTATACTATATCCATTTCTATTTTTGAACTCCTTTTAACGACCTATACATTCTGTTATCATTTCCAATTGACCGATCCATTAAATCAACTAGTAGAGGATTATAAATGGATTAATTTTTTTGATTTTGACTGGAGATTGGGAATAGATGGGCTTTCTATAGGAACCATTTTACTAACGGGATTTATAACCACTTTAGCTACTTTAGCAGCCTGGCCAGTTACTCGGGATTCCCGATTGTTCCATTTCCTGATGTTAGCAATGTACAGTGGTCAAATAGGGTCATTTTCTTCTCACGATCTTTTACTTTTTTTTCTCATGTGGGAGTTTGAATTAATTCCAGTTTATTTACTTCTATTGATATGGGGAGGACGTAAACGTCTGTATTCAGCTACAAAATTCATTTTATACACTGCGGGGGGGTCTATTTTTCTATTAATAGGCGTTTTTGGTATTGGCTTATATGGTTCGAATGAACCAACATTAAATTTTGAAATATTAGCTAACCAATCGTATCCTATAGCACTAGAACTACTATTTTATACTGGCTTTTTTATTGCTTTTGCAGTCAAATTACCGATCATACCCTTACATACATGGTTACCAGACACCCACGGGGAGGCACATTACAGTACTTGTATGCTTCTAGCTGGAATTTTATTAAAAATGGGAGCATATGGTTTGGTTCGGATCAATATGCAATTATTCCCCCACGCTCATTCTCTATTTTCTCCCTGGTTGATTATAGTAGGTGCAATACAAATAATCTATGCAGCTTTAACATCTCCCGGTCAACGTAATTTAAAAAAAAGAATAGCCTATTCCTCCGTATCTCATATGGGGTTCATAATTATCGGAATTGGAACGAAAATCGATACGGGGCTCAATGGAGCCCTTTTACAAATGATTTCTCACGGATTTATTGGTGCTGCTCTTTTTTTCTTGGCAGGAATGACGTATGATAGAATACGTCTTGTTTATCTCGACAAAATGGGTGGAATGGCGATTTTCCTTCCAAAAATATTCACACTGTTCAGTATCTTATCAATGGCTTCCCTTGCATTACCCGGCATGAGTGGTTTTGTTGCCGAATTGCTAGTCTTTTTTGGACTAATTACCAGCCAACAATATTTTTTAATTCCAAAAATACTAATTACTTTTCTAATGGCAATTGGAATGATATTAACCCCTATTTATTTATTATCGATGTTACGTCAAATGTTCTATGGATACAAGATTTTGAATGCGCAAAACTCTTATTTTTTTGATTCTGGGCCGCGAGAATTATTTATTTTAATCTCTATTCTTCTCCCAATAATAGGTATTGGTATTTATCCGGATTTCATTCTCTCACTCTCAGTTGAGAAGGTCGAAGCTATTCTATCTACATATTTTTATCGATAGTTTTCATGAATAAAACAAGAAAAAATTAAGAATCCTATTCTTTCTTTTTCGTTTTGTAATTTTACAACGAAAAAGAAAAATTAACTAAAGTAAAAATAAATGAATTGAAATTGTGACTAGATGGATTTATTTTTGTGAGAACCTTTTGAATCAATTAGTGTAGTGATTCAAATGGTTCTCGACATTTTCCTGAAGTATGGAGTTTTTTTTCTTATATTCTTTAACTTAACTATTTAGTAATTTAGTATTTCAAATTTTTTTTTTATTATCATTTTTCTGAAGATGTTTTATGTTTCTATTTGTAGGAATCTTTTTCAATTTGATTTCATGTTAATGAAAATTAAAGGAACCATAACTATGTAACCCTATTCCTAATAAATTGACCCCAAAATAGCATATCCAAATTATAAGAAAGCCCATAGAAGCCACAATCGCGCAATTTATACTTTTGAACTTTTTTTTATTTGTTCGAGTATGTAAATAAATTGCAAATAGGGTCCAAGTAATAAATGACCAAGTTTCTTTTGGGTCCCAATTCCAATATGATCCCCATGCCTCATTAGCCCATACTGATCCTGAAAGAATCCCGATGTTTAAAAAGATAAACCCTAGACTAATAATACGATAACTCCACTGATCTAATTGTTGAATTAGTTGAGCTCTGTAATAATTTCTCGCAAAACAAGAGAAGTTGTTTATTAAAACATTCCGCTTTTCATCCATATATTGGATCTTGTTAAATGAAAATGACTCGTTTACGAAATTTTGAAAAATCTTTTGAAATGAAATGACTAAAAGAGCTACTGATAATAATGATCCGCATAAAAGAGCTGCATAGCCCAATATCATCATACTTACGTGCATCATTAACCACTGGGATTGAAGAGCGGGTACTAATATTACAGATTGATTTATTTCGGTTAAAAGACCTGAAGTGGTAAAGCCTTGTATAAAAATTGTACTTGGCGAGGTTATTGCGCTTAAATAATTGATATGTTTTTTAAAATATGGAACGATAGAAATAAGGGAGAAACTCCATGAAAGAAAAATGAGTGATTCATATAAATCACTTAATGGGAAATGCCCCGAATAAATCCAACGAGTGATTAATAATCCTGTTATACAGAAAAAAGTAGCTATAATGCCTTTTTCTGACGAATAATATAATCCTACGATTTCATCAACCGATAAAATTATCAAAAAAATTGTAATTACAATTGAAACGATCGAAAATGATATATGAGTTAATATATGTTCTAAAGTGGAAAATATCATAAAAATTCTCAAATAAAAAAAAAAAGTATAGAAAATGATACGGAATCCAATCTGGAATTCCATTTATTATATATAGAACTTATTGTCTTTCTTTTCGAAGATAGCCTGCCGCCACTCGGACTCGAACCGAGATGCTTTAGCACTGCTTCCTAAGAGCAGCGTGTCTACCGATTTCACCATAGCGGCGTACTCGAAATAATAATAAGCTTTTTTTATTTAGTTGTCGAGATTGAAATTCAAAAAGTTAATTCAATTAATGACAAAAAATCCCTTTCATTTTACTCCATATTGAAATATTCCCAAACATTACCATAATTCAATTCTTATTTAGTAATTCAATTATTAATTAATTCAATTATTGAAATGGCTATTCGAATTTCAAGTAGTTTGATGGGGAAAATAAGAATCCCCATCGGGAAAGACTACAATAAAAAAAGTACCATTTTATTATTATTTAATATAAGTTTGATTATTGGATTGTTGCACAAAAAAACTTTTTGAATTATCCGTAGAAATAGATTTCGCTAATGAAAAAGCCTTCAACGCTGTAAAATAGGCCTTTTTTTTCCAAATATTCTTACGAATATGTTTTTTTGATATAGAAGTACGTTTTTTTGGAACTGCCATGAAAAAATCAATTTGAAAAAATGCTTTTTTTATCTAGTTGAATGTGAAAGACATTTATTGTTCAAACAATTTCATTTATTTTTCAATTTTTTTGAATCTTGATTCCATTCAATCCAACTAAATATCTGACAAGACACAAAAGAGAAATAACGAAGTTTTTATATATCTATGTTTATTTTTGTCGTTTTATATTTCTATCCGTATCAAAATAGAATCAAAGGTGAAAAAAGAAATCCTTATTCATTGATTTTGATCCATGGTAGGTATTGAAAGAAAAATTTTGGATAGTCGAATAGTCCTTTCGACAATTCGAAAAAAATTCCATGTGTTTTCTATTAACTATTAATATATATTAATATTAATGGAAAAAAAGGAATGTATAAACTACTCTGTGTATATTTGTTGTATGGAATTATCAATCTTTCGTCTACAGATAGAATAAATTATCGTAATACCTAATGGGTATGGAATTATTTTATATCTTTAAAAAATAGAAAGATCTTCGTTATAACTTAGCTAGTTTATTTCGATTTATTTATCTAAGTTATTATAGGTAACTATTTCTAGTTAATAATAATAGTTTATTATTTTTTTTTTTATTAGTCAAATTTTTACTAAAATTATAGAAAAGTTCATTTTGAAAACTAGAAAATAAAATACATAAAAGATATATAGAAAATAATATATATCTATTTATATAGAAATTAATATAAAGAAAAAATGGTATTATAGTCTTTTTAGTTAATTTTTTATTTTTATTTCATTTTCGATTGCACTATTAGCCTGATCCTATTTATTCTAACTTCCTTCTTTCTATGAATATTCGAAGGAGTTGAGAAAAAATAATTCAGAATAAAATACGAATAAAAGATAAAAGGTTTTTTTATGGACTATACATATCCCTATTCATGGATTATACCTCTCATTCCACTTCCCATTCCTATGTTAATAGGAGTTGGACTTATCGTTTTTCCAACGGCAACAAAAAATCTTCGACGTATGTGGTCCTTTCCTAGTATCTTTCTACTAAATGTAGTTATGCTCCTTTCGGTCTATCTATCTATTCAGCAAATAAATAAAAGTTCTATCTATCAATATGTATGGTCTTGGACAATTAATAATGATTTTTCTTTAGACTTCGGTTACTTAATAGATTCGCTTGCTTTGATTATGGTAATATTAATTAGTACGGTTGGAATTCTGGTTCTTTTTTATAGTGACAATTATATGTATCATGATCAGGGATATTTGAGATTTTTTTCTTATATGAGTTTTTTCACTACTTCCATGTTGGGATTAGTTACTAGTGTGAATTTGATACAAATTTATATTTTTTGGGAATTAGTTGGAATGTGTTCTTATCTATTAATAGGTTTTTGGTTCACACGACCTATTGCAGCGAATGCTTGTCAAAAAGCCTTTGTAACGAATCGTGTAGGCGATTTTGGTTTATTATTAGGGATTTTGGGACTTTATGCTATAACGGGTAGTTTTGAATTTCGAGATTTATTCGAAATATTGAATAAATTAGTTTATAATAATGAGGTCAATTTTTTATTTCTTACTTTGTGTGCCTTGTTTTTATTTACAGGTGCAGTTGCCAAGTCTTCTCAATTCCCCCTTCATGTATGGTTACCTGATGCCATGGAAGGTCCCACTCCTATTTCGGCTCTTATACATGCCGCTACTATGGTCGCAGCAGGTATTTTTCTTGTAGCTCGCCTCCTTCCTCTTTTTAGAATTATACCTCATATAATGAATTTTATTGCTTTGATAGGTATAGTAACACTACTATTTGGAGCTACTTTATCCCTTGCTCAAAAAGATATTAAAAGAAGTTTGGCTTATTCTACGATGTCCCAACTGGGTTATATGATGTTAGCTTTAGGAATGGGATCGTATCGGGCGGCTTTATTTCATTTGATTACTCATGCTTATTCGAAAGCATTATTGTTTTTAGGATCCGGATCTATTATTCATTCAATGGAAGCTATTGTTGGATATTCTCCCGATAAAAGTCAGAATATGGTTCTTATGGGAGGGTTGAAAAAGCATGTACCAATTACAAAAACTGCTTTTTTAATAGGTACGCTTTCTCTTTGTGGTATTCCACCTCTCGCTTGTTTTTGGTCCAAAGACGAAATTCTTAACGATAGTTGGTTGTATTCTCCGGTTTTTGCAATTATAGCTTGTTTTACAGCAGGGTTAACCGCATTTTATATGTTTCGAATCTATTTACTAACTTTTGAGGGGCATTTAAACGTTAATTTTAAGAATTATAGTGGTCAAAAAAGCGGTTCCTGCTATTCAATATCTCCATGGGGAAAAGAAATTCAAAAAAACAAGTTTTCTTTATTATTTTCAACAAATAATAATGAAAAGGAGATTTTGTTTTTTTTCAATATAACCTATCGAATTTTTCATAATGGAAAAAAAATGATACGCCCTTTTATTAGTATTCCTTATTTTGGAATTCAAAATACGTTTTTTTATCCCCCCGAATCGGACAGTACTATGCTATTTTCCATGTCTATATTAGTCCTATTTACTTGTCTTGTTGGAATTATAGGAATTCCTTATAATCAAAGTGGAATTCATTTTGATCTATTATCAAATTTGTTGAATCCGACTATAAATCTTTTACATCCGAATCAAAATAATTCTATGGATTGGTATGAATTTTTTATAAATGCAATTTTTTCGGTCAGTCTAGCCTTTTTTGGTATATTTATAGCGTTTTTTTTCTATAAGCCTATTTATTCATCTGTCAAAAACTTCAACTTACAAAATTCATTTGTTAAAGGCGTTAATAATGATACAGCTCTATGGGAAAAAATAATTAATCTCATTTATGATTGGTCATATAATCGTGGTTACATAGATTTTTTTTATCGAATATCTTTGGATGCGGGTCTAAGAAGATTCGCTGAACTAACTCATTTTTTTGATCGACGAGGAATTGATGGAAT